GATTCCTTGTTTCTTACTTGGTATTAGAATTCGAATGAAAACCACCCGATTGCAGGTAATGCCAGAATTTTCGATTTTGTGAGGATCAATCAAATAAGGTTTTCATTAGAAAAAGATTCTATAAAAGCAATGATAAATAGATACTAATAGAGCAAGAAAAGAAGGAAATAAAAAAACATAGTATAGAAAAGATATCCAAAATGATATAGAAATCACTATCCTACCCTTAGTTTTTATTTCCTTAATTTAATATTGAATTGGTTTTTATTTCCTTAATTTATTTTATTTCCTTAATTTAATTGAATTTCGTTTTATTAGAGCAAAGTTCCTTAAAAACCTCTGCCTTTTTTAAAATATCCTGAACAGTTCCTGTAGGCTGAGCGCCTTTTTCAAGGAAATAGAGAATAGCGGGAACGTTTAAATAAGTTTGATTCTTGATCGGATCATAAAAACCCACTTTCCGAAGATCTCTTCCTTCTCTTCGGGATCGAACATCAATTGCAACGATTCGATAGACGGCTCATCGGGATAGATGTAGATGAAAAAGAACCCCCCCCCCCTAGAACCGTATAGGAAGTTTTCTCCTCGTACGGCTCGAGAAAAAATGATTCGAAGTTTTGTCTATGGATAAAATTATAATAAATAGTAAAGGAATCCGTAAAATAAATTCGCCTATAATTTAACTCATAGTCATTTTTATTTAGCTTCCTTCCTGAAAACTAAAAAATCATTTGTACTCATAACTCAAGTTCAATAATTCTCAAATATATTAAAGAAAATTAAGATATTTTTTTATTGAGTGGTCTTTAACCCCCCCTTTTTTTTTGTCTCGTTGAAAATCTATTTGGATTCTTTATTCGGATCTGTGAGACAATTGAAGCGGTGTTTCCTTGTTCTGGGATCCTTTATCTTTGTTTTAAATCATTGGGTTTAGACATTACTTCGGTGCTTCTTAATCCTTTCAAAATGGTAGCAACATACCCCTTTTGTGATTTCTTTCTATCAAAGAATCATACCGACGGTTGATTCGTGCGCGATACACTGTGGATCGAAAAAGTTTTTGCGGTTCCAACAATTTTTTTGAATTGAAAATTTGCTCGAATCGGATTCTTTCGATTTCTATATCGAAGATATACTTACGAAGTTGTTCCAATTTATTGATTGGCATTAACCCTAGATCGTTGCCCCTGAGAAATTAATAAATACTTTCTACTCGAGCTCCATCATGAACTATTTACATTACAACCCAATAAAAAAAGAAGGGTTCTAGTAGAATAGAACAAACGACGTCGAGCCAAGAGCACCTTCATTCCTATATAAAATAAAAATAAAATGGTGGATGTAAGAATCCACACCGGATCGTGTCCTTCAAGTCGCACGTTGCTTTCTACCACATCGTTTTAAACGAAGTTTTACCATAACATTCCTCTAATTTGGAACCAGTATGGAATTGATTCAATTATGGAATCATGAATAGTCATTGGTTCAGTCGGTACAGAGACATAGTCATTTATATTTTTTCTTAGCTACATAGATAATAATAGATAATAAAGATTTTTCTGAAGAAATCTTAGCAAGACCTGGGCTTTTTTTGTATGAACGCAACTTTTTTCTATAAATCTCTATCTCAAAAAAATATCTAACAGAAATATCCAGAAATCAAAATATAGAAATAACATAACTAACAGAAATAACACGAATAAAGAAATTCTATTTGACTCTGGCTGTTCAAGTGACTCAATAAGATAGACTGACCCATTTCCAACTTCCTAAAGATTCAACCCATAAGGAATCATTACAAATCTTGATAATTGAAAAAGTTTCCTACTTCGACATCATTATTTGAGTCAAGTTTTACTTTTTACAGTAAAGACTACATTTGATTATCATAAGAAATAAATATTTCTGTTTCTTTTCGAATAGAATTGTCAATGATTTAAAGCAAATAAGCTAAATAGATCGAACAATAAAAAGAAATATCATTGTTAAATATTTAAATTTGAATATTTTAGGGATGCAAATTATTTTTCACAAAAATAGAAAGACTATTGTCACTGAATATAGGATAACAATACATACCTATAGGCTAAGCACTTCCTCGTTTTATATGTATTTTCATATTTTGTTTAACCTGAGGTTAAGTAATCTTTCTGCAACTGTGATATATGTCCCATCTTATCTTTATCTGGATCACAAAAGGATTCAGTTACATTTGCATGTCATTTGAACTCAATTTAGTTCAGTTTGTGAAAAAATGAGATATGATTCCGAAAAGAATCATTCAAAATCAAAAAAGAAAGAAGAATAATATTCTATACAATATTAGACCTTGAAACAGAACCTTGTTGAACAAAAAAGATGTATTCGGATACAATGGATATGCTCTGGGACGGAAGGATTCGAACCTCCGAATAGCGGGACCAAAACCCGTTGCCTTACCACTTGGCTACGCCCCATTTCTATTTTTATTCGACACTAATACTAATAAAGAATAATATTGGTATTAAGTGTTCGTCAATTCCAGTCCAACTATCTATAGACTAGAGAAAATCTTTCTTCTTTATAGAATATATTATAGATTCGTGCTAGGATTTTGACATGTGTATATCTAGAATTCAACTGAATTTATTGATCATTACATATAATTCAATTAAGATATTGTATGAAAGTATGATTTCTTCTATTCTCCTTTGAGGATTGGAGGATTTTTGATTGAGCGGAAAAAGAAGGATTTTTTTGTCTACCTTACTTTCTTCATTTTTCCTTATATCAATAACTCAATCAAAATGCAATTATCTCGACGAACAAAATGTCTGTTATGCTTAATATCTTTAGTTTGATCTGTCTTAATTCTACCCTTTATCCGAGTAGTCTTTTCTTCGCCAAATTGCCCGAAGCCTATGCTTTTTTGAATCCAATCGTAGATGTTATGCCAGTCATACCTCTGTTCTTTTTTCTTTTAGCCTTTGTTTGGCAAGCTGCTGTAAGTTTTCGATAAGATCTTGAATACTATCCTAGAAAATTCATGATTTATTCGAGAAAAATTATAACAATTGATAAGATCAAATAAGTCTGGGAGTATGAACCTTCAATTCAAACATTGAAATTCTTGGATAGCCGCGAGAAATTCCGCTCGCCCCATTTCCCGATTCTAATCCTTTTTCCGGCGAAAGACCTTATTAGGTTAGGGTCCCTTAGAATATCTAATTGTGGGTATGAAAGTGATTTGTGGTAATCAAAGACTCTTATTACAAATTTCAACTTCATTTGAATTTCTGAACATTCTTTTCTATTTCTAGAATTCATTTCTTGGTGTCAAAATAGGATATGTGATATAAAAATGGAGGATCTATTATCTTTTCTCGTTTTTCTTTTTCAAAAAATGATCTTGGAGGTTGTGTAATGCTTACTCTCAAACTTTTCGTTTACACAGTAGTAATATTCTTTGTTTCTCTCTTCATCTTTGGATTCCTATCCAATGATCCAGGACGTAATCCTGGACGTGAAGAATAAAATAAAAATTTCGTTTTTCTTGCTTGATTTTCCAATTTTCTTAAGATTTTATTTTCTATATTCCATACGTTTAACTAGGAAAAAAATCAAAAGGGGTTTGCGAAATTTGAAAGAAAAAAATAGAAAGTCATCAACGGAAACGGAAAGAGAGGGATTCGAACCCTCGGTACGAATAACTCGTACAACGGATTAGCAATCCGCCGCTTTCGTCCACTCAGCCATCTCTCCCAATTGAAAAAGATAATTACTATGTTACATTACACATCAAGTAAGGATTAAAGAAAGTATTTCTTTCACATTCTTTATCGTTATTATATAATTAGGAATTCCATTTAGATGCTCGAAAGATCCAAATAGAAAGATAAATAAAGAAGACCTTCTTGCTTTTATTTTGTTCGAAGTGCCTTTTGGGCCTGGCCCGGTCAATACCCAGCCGGGCCTTTTTTTTGTTCCAACGAATTCCCTTTATTTATAGGTATAGGAAACATACTCTAAATAAGATACCCAATTTGGTATCTGTGTAAGAATTTCCATTGTGGGGTTTACATATACTTATCATTTTTGTTATAATAGAAATTGAGAAGGATTTTTGATTCAAAAGAATCAATTAAGTATGTTTTGTAGTTTCTTATTTCATTCGGCAAACCCAATTTTAGATTCAAATCCAAGAATCATTCAGGAATTCTCAGTCAACGAATAGTTAAGGGTTCCCATTTGTCATAAATTTTGGCTTTTTTGAATGAAAATATACATTTGATTGTTCAATAGAAAAGTGAGGGGAAGTTTTTCGGCATTCGAAGGGGTGGATCAACTACAATCAAAAGGGGAAAGGGGTTTCTTTTAGAATTTTTATAAATTTAGCAAAAGGATTAAATTAAAAAAAGGATGCAAGTACAATAAACTAAAGTTTAGTAATCCAACCCAGAAAATTTTATCCTATTGTGTATCGTTTTGGCGGCATGGCCGAGTGGTAAGGCGGGGGACTGCAAATCCTTTTTCCCCAGTTCAAATCCGGGTGCCGCCTCATCAACAAACGAATCAAAATCTCTTATCTGCTGATATAAATCACCCAAATTTTCCCCAGTAGAACAGAATAAGGGGATTGTTGATACTTGGTTGATTCTAAACATCTATTCTGGGGATTTTGTAAAAGATTGGAAATCTTTCAATCTAAAATTCAAAGAAAGATTATATTATAATGGTCGAAGCAAGACTTCCCGATTCCCTTCTACTGCTAATGTAATATCTACTGATTGGGTCTTGAATTTCATTGGCATAGCCGGCGGCTAACTAGTTGTGGAAAGTCCTTTATGTAATCTACATATTATAGACTCGCGAGAATCTCTGAGTGTTCAGGCATTCAATCACTATTATATTGAGATTGGATGGATAATTTACTTTTTTATAGAAAAAGTGAAAAAATTTTATTATTTTTTTTGAAACCCCTCGTCAAGAGTATATTATACTATCCCCCAACTGCTTCAGAGAGACAATCGGGAAAGGGTACGGATTAGATCAAATAGGAAATAAAAGTATGTAATAGATAGCAATTGATCTTTGAAGTTGAAGGGCAACAAAGAATGGGCCCTCTTTTTTTTTACTATATGTTCCATTAGTAACATTCCTTTGTAGCATCATTGTGTATTTTACTTGTGTTTAGTCTTTCCCGATTAGAAATCATATAGTAATTTTTTAGAAATGGATTTATTTGATTGGTTCATCAATAGTGTTGGGCCAGAATCCCTTTTTGACTCTGGACCATGGATTCTACTATTATTAGTGAGCAATACAATAATGGAATATTTCTATCATAAAGATAAGGGACATAATTGACATGGATATAGTAAGTCTCGCTTGGGCTGCTTTAATGGTAGTCTTTACATTTTCCCTTTCACTCGTAGTATGGGGAAGAAGTGGACTTTAGAAGCACTACTAATTTAGTTGAGGAATGAAACGGTATCAATTGTTTTATAGATCGTTCTGCAACGCATTTTTTATTTGAATTGAAAATTATTTCAATTCAAAATATATTCATTTCGAAATTCCATTGGATTCTAGTGGAGAAATGTATTGTATAACAGTAAAACAATTATTTCAGAAAGAAAGAGAATTGGGTCCTACGTTAATTCCATATATGGATTAATCACTACATATATTGTAGATATAGATAGAAGCTAATATAGTATACCAACTTTATTAGAAAGTCAAGTACAACTTTATACACTACTATAACAGTAATAGAGAGTATGGTAAGAAAGAAATTTCTTACCATACTCTCGGATCTCATAGAATACTGCCCATTATAGTCCGTTGATTTCATTTAAGACGCAAAAAAAGAATCCTTTTGATTTGATTTCTTCAACTATTGATAAGAACTCAGAAGTCAAGTTTCATTTCAAGTAATTAATTATTTTGACTGACTGTTTTTACGTAAATGATAAGTAGAAAAGCAGTAGGAACTAAAATGAACAGTGCAGTAGCAATAAATGCAAGAATATTTACTTCCATAATCTCAATCTCATCGTTTTTTTATTTCACAATAACTCGGGATTTAATCCCATAGAGATGATAAATCTTTCACCTGTCAATTCAATGAATGCATTACCTATCGATGATCTTGAATCGGATCAATATCATGAATAACAATATCTGAGCTATTAAATTAATTCGTCGTCGAGAATTGAATAGTATAACATACGAAGATCTTTTATCCATACCGAATCCAAGATGGGATTCCCGGACCAATCAAAAATTCCTTTATTTATCCTTCTTTTCTGTTCTTTCTTTTCTATAACTTACCTTAGGTCTTCCGTGTAGAACCATCAAATGAAGTATCCTCGTCCGTTTCCATTAACTTAACTACAAAACCCCAACAAACAATACAAGCGAAGTGGAAAAAAAGAGGAATTAGGTTGTAAATTTGAATGATCCCATTTTCTTTGGAAGACAAAGAAGTATGAGAAAGATGAGTCGCGGGAGAAAAGATGGAATATTCTATCAACTTCACTATTTTAATTATTTTCATTTTAGTTTAGGGTTTGTTCTTTCTTCGACAGAATCCTGAAAAAAAGAGGGGAAACCCCTTCGGAATTAAATTATGCTCTCTGTCCCTTCTTTCATTTCACATAAAATGGAGAGGTTAATTGATGTACTTATTGGATCCGTCGGGACTGACGGGGCTCGAACCCGCAACGTCCGCCTTGACAGGGCGGTGCTCTTGCCTATTGAACTACAATCCCAGGGAAATAAGAAGAGATCTAGCAGAAAATTTGGATTCTTTTTTCTTCTCTCTTATCAGGTATTTCTTAAGAACAAGAGGGTTCTACCATCTGATAGTAGATTGGCGAATTGTTGGGCCGAGCTGGATTTGAACCAGCGTAGACATATTGTCAACGAATTTACAGTCCGTCCCCATTAACCACTCGGGCATCGACCCAACGCCTAATTAGACGTTCCATAATCAACTTTCTTTCGTCTCCCAGGCGGACAAATCCATTTCACTTTTGATAAAATATATCAAATCAAACTGCCACGGATAGACTGAGGAGTTGACAAATCCATTTCAATTTTGATAAAATCCTACTCCTATGGTCTTGGTATACCCCTAGAGGGACTTGAACCCTCGTTTTCTCCGTGAAAGAGAGAGGTCGTAACCACTGGACCATAGGGGCACCAATGGACCATAGGGGCCTATGGCCACCTTTATTCATAAATAAACTAGAAATAATAGTTGCTGAGGGCCGGCCACCTTTAGGAAATCAAAAAGCACTACACAATACAAATACAATAGGGAATAAGGCCTAAGGCCACCTTAACTTAATATAAAATATAAATCAGCCGAGGGACACCTTTAGAAGATGAATAGGATATGAATCAAACCGAAAAACTCGTTCACTTTTCTGGGGGTTAATGGTAATCAAACTTTACCATTAAACTATACAATGGATCCAAGAGACGGTACCTCTGAATCAGCAGGAGATGAAAAAA